CACGAGAATCGATATTTTTCCTCGAATATGTCATTGAAAGGTAAAGGATTCAATCCTTTTTAAGAAATCAAGTTTTTGATCGGAATATGAATCAAACCGAAAGATCCCTTAACTCTTAAGGGGATTCATAGAACGAATCACACTTTTACCACTAAACTATACCCGCTATAACTATAATAGAATATTATATACAAATGAACTTTTTGTCGAACAGAGGAATTGGTGTAATAAAGATAGGATCATAAAAGAATCATGAAAATGCGAGTGTCAATGTTTTTCGTGGGGGGTTTCAATTTAATGAGATTCCGGAAAGAAAGGAGGGCTCTTTTAAATAACTAAATAACAAGCTCTACCTTTTCTTTTGCTGGAGGGGTTTTAATAGATATGGCTCGCTAAAACCACTGAAATCATAACAGAAAAATGCATTCATTATTATTTAACAACCCATAGTTTCATTTTTTTTTTATTCCCGTAAGGTCGTCAAGTAACTCAAAAAGGGAGAAGGAATTCTCAAATAAGAGATGCGACTTTTATATAATTTATATCCATTTATATAAAAAGAATGGAAATAGCCCCGCGTCTTTTTATTGCTGCTTTAATAGCAAGCATTTTTGTTTTCAAATTCAAATCAGCTAAATCCTTTTAGCTAGGATTCGTTGGAACAAAAAAGGCCCGGCTAGGTATTGACCGGGCCAGGCTATGGGAATAAAAGGCACAAAATCAAAGCAACGGGGTCTTCTTTATTTTTCTTTAGATTTGTCTATTGGATCTTTCGAGCCCTTACTTATATCTAAATGAAATTGCTGGTAAAAGTTGTACATATCTATATAATAAAGAAAGAGAAAGAAAGACTTTTTTCAATCCTTACTTCATGTGTAATGTAACATAGTAATTATTACCTTTTTCAATTGGGAGAGATGGCTGAGTGGACTAAAGCGGCGGATTGCTAATCCGTTGTACGAGCTATTCGTACCGAGGGTTCGAATCCCTCTCTTTCCGTTTCCATTGATGATTGATTTATCTTTCAAATTTTGCAAACCCCCTTTTCCTAGTTCAGCATGTGGAATAGATAAAAAAATCCTAAGAAATAAAATCAAGCAAGGAAAATGAAAACCCTTTTTATTCTTCACGTCCAGGATTACGTCCTGGATCATTAGATAGAAATCCAAAGATGAACAGAGAAACAAAGAATATCACTACTGTGTAAACGAAAAGTTTAAGAGTAAGCATTACACAATCTCCAAGATCATTTTTTGGAAAAAACGAGAAAAGAGAATAGATCCTCCATTTTTTATACTAGAATATTCTAAATATTTAGAATATTCTAATAGATTCTATCCTATTTTGACACCAAGAAATGAAGTGATTTCTAAAAATAGAAAAGGATTTTCTGAAATTCAAAGTCATTTGTAATAAGAGTCGCTCATTACCAAAAATGGATTTCATACCCCCAATTAAAGATTGGGGGGACCCTACTAGGGTTAGGGTCTTTCGTTGGAAAAAAGGTCAGAATGACGAAATGGGTCGAGCTGGGTTTTGATTTCTCGAGGTTATCCCCGACTTTCCGTGTTTGAATCGAAGGTTCATACTGTATTAGTTGCTCTTCTTAATTGTTAGAGTTTTTTTCTCGAATAAATCATGAATTTTCTGGGATAGTATTAAAGATTTTATCGAAAACTTACAGCAGCTTGCCAAACAAAGGCTAAGAGAAAAAAGAACAAAGGTATGACTGGCATAACATCTACGATAGGATTCAAAAAAGCATAGGCCTCGGGCAATTTGGCGAAGAAAAGACTAGTCGAATAAAGGGTAGAATTAAGACAGATATAGATCAAACTAAAGATATTAAGCATAACAGACATTTTGTTCTTGGAGATAATTGCATTTTGGTTGAGTTATTGATATAAATAAGGAAAAATGAAGTAAGGTAGACAAAAAGCCCCTCTTTTTCTTTGAACCCACCCAATCAAAAATCCTCCAATTCTCAAAAGAGAATAGAAGAAATCATACTTTCATACAATATCTTAATTGAATTATATGTAATGATCAATAAATTCAGTTGAATTCTATATCTACACGTGTCAAAATCCTAGTAAGAATCTAATCTAGTCTAGAAAAAGATTTTCTATAGATATTTGGACTGGAATTGACGAATACGCAACACCAATATTAGTCTTTATTAGTGTCGAATAGAAATCAAAATGGGGCGTCGCCAAGTGGTAAGGCAACGGGTTTTGGTCCCGCTATTCGGAGGTTCGAATCCTTCCGTCCCAGAGCGTATCCATTCTATCAGACTAAAGATTCCTTTTTAAACAACCTTCTGTTTAAAGGTATAATATTAGTCATAGAATGTGATTCTTTTTTTTTTTATTTTAATGATTCAGAGAAGAATCATATCTTTTTTTTCACAACAAACTGAATGGAATTGAGTGCAAATGACACGCAAATGGAACTGAATATATTTGTGATCCAGGTAAGATGGTAACATAGATCACAAAAGTTTGAATTCAAAAGGGGTAGGGCGGGCTTTTCATCATATACCCATCCCCTCATATTGAAGGAAGTTAGTTACTTAGAAAAACCTTAGGTCTCATCTCTATATTGAATTTTCACTGATTTATTTTGAATCAAAATGCGAAGGGGCCTATTTTTCCTATTTCTTTTTCCCTACCCCTTAAACTTAAATGAGGTATCCCAAATTATTAATCTTAATGTTCTGCGGATCCCTGAATTCTAAATAAGAGTAAGAGGGGTCTCTTGGTACTAACTAATTAAATTCACTCAATGAGATTACATCTCTTAAGGTTGCGTTAGGGTAAAATAATAAATAGTAGCAAGGATGTAATCTGGACTTGTTTGTCTTTGTCCCTAGACAAGAGCTAGTTCATATTCCATAAAAAGAGATCTTTTTGAGATTTATGAATCATCATTTCCATTGAATTCGGGGAGTAGATGGCCGTTAATCAGCAACCAAAGATATTTATGAATTTGAATCTCCGTGTCTGTTCGAATCACATTAACAAAGAATAAAGTTACATACGTAACCAATGTATTTTTTTGAACTTTTTAGGGATTTGGTGTTTGGCCTTAATGAATAATTGTAATTGTAAATCTATCTAATCTAACAATTGAGACGGGGTGACTCATACATTTTATCCACTTGAATGACAAAATTGCAGAAAGATTACTTAACCCCAGGTTAAACAAAATAGGAAAATACATATAAATGAGGAAATGCTTAGCTTCTATGTATGTATTGTTTGATTTCGTTGTATTTCAGTGATAGCAGTCTTTCGATTTTTGTGAAAAAGAATTGTAATTGCTTCAATGTGAAAATGGAAATTTTGAATCCATAACAGTAACAGTTGTTCGGTCTATCTGATATGAAAACCCTCTTTTTGTCCATCTGATTGATAAAATAAGAATCCAAAGGACCTAACTCTTATCTTACATCAGTCTTTTTTAGCTATATCACAAAAAAAGAAATTGAATTTCTTGTTCGATCTAGTTATCTGCTTTAAATTATTGATGAATCAATTCGAAAAGAAAGAGAGATTTCTCTTTGATGATCAAATGTAGTATTTACTGTCAAACTTTATTCAAATAATAATGTAGAAATAGGAAACTTTTTCAATTAGAAAGATTTTTATTGATTCCTTGGGAGTTGAATCTTTGATATTTGAAGAAGTTAGGGTTGGGTCAATGTCAATCTAAATCGAGCCCTAGCCTATCGAGTCACTTGAGGATACAAGATTCAAAAAGAATGCATTTATTCGTATTATTTATATTAGTATTTCCACATTTCTCTTAGATATTTCTGTTAATTTGTTTTTTTTTATCAGATTTTTCAGAAAAATTTGGATCATCTATGTATAGAATAAAAAGGGATAGATTACTCTGTCTATGGACGGCTGAACCAATGACTATTCATGATTCCACAATTGAATCAATTCCATACGGGTTACAAATTAGAGGAATGTTATGGTAAAACTTCGTTTGAAACGATGTGGTAGAAAGCAACGTGCGACTTGAAGGACGCGATCCGGTGTGGATTCTTAGCCTTATATCCTATCCACCATTTTATATTAGGAATGAAAGTGCTCTTGGCTCGACATCATTTGTTGCACTATTGTTGCACTATAACCCCTCTTTTTTGTTGGGTTGTAATGTAAATAAACATAGTACATGATGGAGCTCGAGTAGAAAGTATTAATTCATTTCTCGGGGGCAAAGATCTAGGGTTAATGCCAATCAATAAATTGAAACAACTTCGTAAGTAGATCTTCGATATAGAAATCGAAAGGATCCGATTTCAGCAAGTTTCAATTAAAAAAGAAAATTTGTTGGAATTGAGAAAACTCTTTTGATCCAAAGTGTATCACCCGAGAATCAACCGTTCGTATGATTCTTTGGTAGAAAGAAATCACAAAAGGGGTATGTTGCTACCATTTTGAAAAGATTGAGAAACACCGAAGTAATGTCTAAACCCAATGATTTAAAACAAAGAGAAAGGATCCCGAAACAAGGAAACACCGTTTTAATTGTCTCAATAACTGGATCAAAATAAAGAATCAAAATAGATTTTCAATGAGACAAACAAAAAGGGGTTAAAGACTACTCAATAAATGAAATTGCCTAAAGATTTTCCTTTGAGCTATTTTTGAGAATTATACAACTTGAGTTATGAGTGCAAATGATTTTTTTTTAGGAGGGACGAAGAAAAAAACGAGTGAAATCATAGTCTAATTTATTTTATGGACCTTTTTGCCATTCAGTAGAATTCTATATATAGAGAAAACTTCGAATCATTTTTTCTCGAGCCGTACGAGGAGAAAACTTCCTATACGTTTCTAGGGGGGGGGTATTGTTTATCTACATCTATCCCAATGAGCTGTCTATCGAATTGTTGCAATTGATGTTCGATGCCGAAGAGAGGGAAGAGCTCTTCGGAAAGTGGGTTTTTATGATCCGATAAAGAATCAAACTTATTTAAACGTTCC